AGAAGATTAAATTGGAAATATCGACAGATTCCCGCGTAGTCCAAAGAAATAGGAAAATAATAATAAAAAAAAGATCCAATTTTATCTCTATCGAATTTTAATATCAGAATAGTGAATAGAATTATGGTGCAATGGGTTAGGTCCACTTACTTTTTCTTTTGTTGATTTCTAATCGATTTAATTGGAATAATGGAAAATAGGAAAGTAATGAAAATATTTTATTCAAGGAGACGACTTAATCCATATTTATTATAATTTATAATTCATTATAATAATATTAGCAAATTTATAACTATACTCTAAATTAACTCTAATTTATTAGTATGTTATCATTTCTATAATGATAAAAAATTATACGTATATTACATTATATAATTTGTTACTTTGATTTATTACAAATATCCACAATAACTTTATTCGTAATTCAAATACGAATACTAGCCTCAGATTTTTTTTTATTTATGAAAAAACCAAAGCCCCTTATCGGATTTGAACCGATGACTTACGCCTTACCATGGCGTTACTCTACCACTGAGTTAAAAGGGCTCGTTTGATTCAATTCCTGAATAAATTCACTAGCCACTATGAGTTTAGTATATAGACTTATTATAATATATGTACATATAAGACTATATCTTATATTTATAGCGGTTCGTTCAGAAATGAAAAATTTGACTTGTCTGTTAAATTAAATAAAATTCTAGGGGAGGATATACTAGTGAATATAGTTAAAATAAAATGGTTTATTGATATTGGATTTGATAAATAGAAATGCAATGACAATGTATTTTTTTCGATCCTAATTGGAATTGACATCATAACGAAATTTATTTGATTGATACACGTACCTACTAATTTAACAGGGATCCAACATATCTCATTGAATGATTGATAAAGAAATTTGGCGCAGCCTCTGAACTAAATTATGAACTAAATTATTGGCGGAAAAAATCCTATAGAATCGTGAAAGATGGAAAGATCCTCCATCTCGAGTCATACCATCCCATTATATTGACAATTTTTAAAATTGTGCATACTATCAGCATAGTATCCTGGCGGTCGTTCAAGTATGATATGCCCCCATCGTCTAGTGGTCCAGGACATCTCTCTTTCAAGGAGGCAGCGGGGATTCGACTTCCCCTGGGGGTAGGGTACTACGAAAGGAAGTTGATCATGGATTATCAATAAGCCTGGAATTTATTCTTCCTGGGTCGATGCCCGAGCGGTTAATGGGGACGGACTGTAAATTCGTTGGCAATATGTCTACGCTGGTTCAAATCCAGCTCGGCCCAAAAATCCGCCGATCTACACACGAAATGGTATCATATAACCCATTTTGTGCTCTCCAGAAATGCCCGATCCCCAGCACTATTTATTTACTTTACTCTATTTTTCCAACAAATTAGGATCTTGATAATGATCTATATTCATATCAGGATCTGTAAGTGTAAAATACAATCGAAGGAAAGGGATAAAGAAAAAACCCTTTTCATTGAAAGAGTAATTATCCCATTTATTTGTCAATAACGAAAGGATTACTAGTAATCCAGGTCGGTCTCACTAAAGCGAAGCGCATACCCATATGATATTATATATATCACTCGCGGCTCTGTTACAACACGCCAATTTGAATCTAAATTCAAAATTGAAGGGGTTAGAATAAAATAATAAAAATATGTATACATAATACTTTATTTTATTATTGTATTTACTTGGGATTGTAGTTCAATTGGTCAGAGCACCGCCCTGTCAAGGCGGAAGCTGCGGGTTCGAGCCCCGTCAGTCCCGACGGATCCAATAAAAAAATATATAAACTCCGCTCTCTCTTTTTTGTGAAAGTAAGTCGAATTTCGTTTTTATCATCAATCGGGGAATTTTCATTTCTTTGACTAGTACTGATTCGATTGATGAGCGATAGACATATGTGGATTAGGACAATTATTGGTAGCATCACATTCAGGATTCCAAGAGATACCATACTGTACCGGGTATGGCTTTTTTCGATTACTGCTACTCTGTCGAATAGAGTAGAGTACTTTATGTTTCCCGGAAGTACATATAGAAAGGGAATTTGCATGATATAAAATAACTTAGTTATTGTAATAGAATACTTTCAGGGATCGCTTTTTTATTAGGGGAGCGCTATTTTTTTATTAAGGGGTTTCCTTGAAAGAACAAACTTTATTTATTTTTATATAAAAATAAATAATAATAAATAATTATAGTTAATTTGATGGAATATTAGATTTTTTATACCGAAACTTGTACTCGTCTTTATCATCTTTCTTTTGTTTTCCGAGGAGATTAGATTCGCTCAGTAAAAAAAGAAGTTTCGAACTTAACTCTTTCCCCCCTCCTTTTTTTTATTTATCTTCTATTGTTTGTTGTGGGTTGTTTAGAATCAATGGTAAGTGTACGGGCGGTTCAATGATACTTCATCAGATGGTTGTACAAAAGGGGCAGTAGGTTATATAAAAGAAAGAATAAAAAAGAATGATAAATAAAAAAAAGTAAAATTATTGGTTGGATCAGGAAAAAAAATTGGAGTTCGGTATGGATAAAAGATTGTCCTATGTTATACTATTCAATTCTTGACGATGAGTTGATTTGATAGTGCAGATATTGTTATTCATGATATTGATCCGATTCGATATCATCGAGATGTAATTCATCCCATTGAATTTACAAGCGAAAGATTTATTATCTCTATGGGATTAACTCCCGAGTTATTGCGAATTAAATTAAAGAAAAACGAAACAATGAGATTATGGAAGTAAATATTCTCGCATTTATTGCTACTGCACTGTTTATTCTAGTTCCTACCGCTTTTTTACTTATAATATACGTAAAAACAGTCAGCCAAGGTGATTAATTTGAATTAAACTGGACTTTTTAGTTCTTATCAAGAATTGAAGAGACGAAAGGGATTCAAATTTCGCGTCTTAAATGAACTAGGCAGACTAGAATTCGCCGTATTCTATGAAATAAATACGATAGTATGGTAGAAAGATTCAGATATTTCTTTCTACCATACTATCTACTATTGTTATTGTAGTGTATATAAGGTGTATTGTAATCCGGATTAATTTAATAGAGATCAATCTATAATAGTATCGTCAGATTTCTATATATCGGTATATATATGTATATCAATTATATATTATATATAATGTATATAGTGCCTCCCACCAATTCGATTTCTTTGCTTTATGCACCTGTCTTATATTTCTATTTAATTTGTGTTGATTTCAATCAATTTGAACTAATTGAAAAGCGACTCGTACGATTCTAATTCCCAGATTGCTGATTATTTTCAATATGAATTCCGATCAAAAGAATCAAGGGCCTCTTTGATGGGTATAATAAAAGAAAATTAAAGTAATCTTTTTATTAGCATAGCATTCTGACGAAGAGGTCATTGATCGATCAGTTTCCAGATGATCTATGGAAACTCCTTCGAATTTCGAAAAAAAAGGGGGGGCTAAAGGATTAGTAAACCTCTTTTAACGTTTGAATAGTGAGTTCAATAAAAAGTGAGTTCAATAAAATAAGTACAACATAAATCAAATTTTCAAAATATTAAAACAAACGGGAAGTGCACAATATGCGACTCGCCCAAGACAAGACACTATTTTAGTCTGTGTAGTATCTCGTTAAAGAACTACTATGTCGGTGTTGTTTCCGATAGAAAATGTGTATCTACGTAACTGTAATGTAATAACAGAACTATTTTATTTTTGAATAATAAAAAAGGAACCAAAAAAGTAAAATAAAAAAAGTTCAACTCTTCCTCACGGTCCATATCTAATTTTAGTAAGAGTCGGTTCATCGAAATAGAAAATTGATCAAGAATTAAGTTGGAATAAATTTACTACCATTTGTATTTCTTTTACTTTGTATTCTTTTTACTTTCGAAATACAAACACGTAAATAATTGAAATATTTGTTTGATTGAAAGAATATTCTTCATATATATTATTCATAAACTATATTACTACACTAAAACCCAAGAAAATTTTGAAATGCAGATATTTTTTTATTTCTATTTCAATTTAAAAATTGAATTTTAAATTGAAATAGTGTTGAAAGAGTGAAATTTCAACTAAAAAAAGCTTTTCAGACCTGAACGATTCATAAAAAATTTGATACAGTTTAATTCCTACAACTCAATTACAATTAGTAATACTTCTAGAGTCCACTTCTTCCCCATACTACGAGTGAAAGAGAAAATGTAAAGACTACCATTAAAGCAGCCCAAGCGAGATTTACTATATCCATGTGAATTATGTCCCCTATCTCTATGACGAAATTCTTGAATTATTGTTCACTAATAAATAATAGTGGAATCACTGGCGCAGAGTCAAAAATTCTAACCTAAGATCGTTGATGAAACAATCCAATAAATCCAACTTTAACTTATTAACTTAACTTATAAGGAGTCTTATAAGAATTCTAGTATAATCAGAAAAGATTAAGCACAAGAAAAATATGCGGAGACCCCCTTGGAAGTATCAAAGAAATGCTACTAATATATAGTATGTAGAAATAAGAAAAATAGATTCTTTTTTTGTTGCCCTTCATTAAGTTTTTTTGTTGCCCTTCATTAAGTTAAATAAAAAGTATAAAAAAAAAAAAAAGAATAAAAAAAATAGAATATTATAGAATATAAGGTAGATCACTACCTAGCCCATACCCTATTTCTTTCCCATTTTCTTTTGATCTAATCCTTAACTTAACGTCTCCTTATTGTCTCTATGAAAGACGCCCTATTATGTTTTTGACTAGAGGTTAACGAAAAAAGAAAACGGGTATATACAAAACAGGTATATACTAAGTAAAAGCCAATTACTCAGTCAATCGAATTAATATTGATTGCGGAGTACGCAAAGACTTTGATGAATATGTATACAAAGTCTCTTATGGCCTTTCCGCAACTAAAATAAAAACGGAATTCGATTTCCGTCCTGCTATCCAATCGAATTCCAAACTCGGCTCGTAGA